ACACAAATAGACGCATCACGAGTTCCATACAAATTACTTCTCAATACAATTTCTTTCAAATTCATTAAAATTTCATGTACGGATTCTTGAATACCGATTATGGTAGAATATTCATGTGCTATTTTCTCGGATTTTACGCATGTAATACATGTTCCTTCTATTTCTCCAAGCAAAGCTCTTCTCACGGCAATGCCTATTGTATCGGCTTGTCCTCTCATAAGTGGAGCCAGAATAAAGCGTCCATAATAAAGACGTTTACTGTCTGCTCTTGATTCAACACACTTCCACTGTAGTGGCCGAGTAGATACTGTTACTTTCTCTTGAACCATAGTAATATTATTTGATCAAATCATTGAATTATTTATTTCTCTTACAATATTTTCAATGTTTATTTTTACACACGTCTTTTTTTAGGGGGTCTGCAGCCATTATGTGGCATAGGGGTTACGTCTCGTATGAAACTTAATAGTATACCACTTCTACGAATAGCCCTTAATGCCGCATCTCTTCCGAGACCGGGGCCTTTTATCATGACTTCTGCTCGTTGCATACCTTGATCCATTACTGTTCGAATAGCATTTCCTGCTGCGGTTTGAGCGGCAAAAGGTGTCCCTCTTCTTGTACCCTTGAATCCACAAGTACCGGCAGAGGACCAAGAAATTACCCGCCCCCGTACATCTGTAACAGTCACAATAGTATTGTTGAAACTTGCTTGAACATGAATAACTCCCTTTGGTATTCTACGGGCATTTTTACGTGAACCTGTATGTCTATTCTTACGTGAACCAATTCTTGGTATAGGTTTTGCCATATTTTGTCATCTCATAAATCTAAGCGAGAGATATATGGATATATCCATTTGACGTCAAAACAGAGCTTTTATTTATTTGAACATTGGGTTCTTTAGATTTATGGAACTCCCTCCCCTTTGTTTTCTATAAATTCGCTATCCTTGTCTTTGTTTATGTTTTGGGTTGGAACAAATTACTATAATTCGTCCTCGCCTACGGATCAGTTGACATTTTTCACAAATTTTACGGACGGAGGCTCTTATTTTCATATTTGTCATTCCTTAAACTTAATTCTGAATCTTTTTATTGGAAGAAAATAAGTTTCTTGAAATTTTTAATTTCGAATTGTATCTCGATGAAATGAATGTTGAAATTGAGAAAATCACCTAATCACTAATACCATTGGGAAGTGATTCAGAAATTAACCCTTACATTACCATTACATTGACATTACCATTACATTGAGTCTTTTTTTTGTTCTTTCACTTGAGGTATCAACTAATGTGTGAGGCATAATATTAGAAACCCACTCTTTCTCTTTTTTCACACATACGAAAGTTCCGTATATAATTCGTAGATCAGAAAAGATTACCATATATAGCATAAAATTTCTCCACCGATTCTTTCTAGTCGAGCTTCTTTGTCTGTCATTATACCCCGAGAAGTAGAAAGAATTACAATCCCCATTCCGCCTAAAATTCTTGGGATTCCCTGATAATTAGAATAGATTCGTAGACCGGGTCGACTGATCTGTTTTAAATTTAAAACAGTTTTATCTGGTCTTTTCCTCTTCCTTTTCCTTCTATGTCGTAGGGTTAAAACCAAAAAAAGATTGTTGCTTTCCTGATGTTTCCTCAGGTTTTCAATAAAACCGTCTCTTAAAAGGATTTTAAGAATGTTTTCAGTTATTTTAGTATATGGTATTCGAACTGTTCTTTTTTTATTCATGTCAGCATTTCGTATAGAAGTTAGTATATTAGCAATAGTGTCTTTACTCATAAGAAACTAAGATTTTTGTTGTTCCCGAATTTTGATATAATTGATATAATCAACATGCTCTTTTTATGCTCTTTTTTTTTCTGAATTATTAAATATTTATGAAATATTAAAGGCATATACGTGAATCACAAACAATCTCCTAATTAATTTAAATCTACCAATTAATCAATTTCATTCAAATATTATAAGCTCTATTATGGTTTCATCTTATAATACTTTATAATACTTCAGGTGCTAACGAAACTATTTTAGTGAAATTTAATTGTCTTAATTCCCGGGCGATTGCGCCAAAAATTCGAGTTCCTTTTGGATTTCCTTCTTGATCAATAACAACCGCAGCATTGTCATCATATCGTATTATCATACCATTGTTGCGTTTTAGTTCTTTACAAGTACGTACAATTACGGCTCTAATCACTTCTGATCTTTCTAGCGGTGTATTTGGTATTGCTTCCTTGATTACAGCAACAACAACGTCACCGATCTTAGCATATCGTCGATTACTAGCTCCTATGATTCGAATACACATCAATTTTCTGGCTCCGCTGTTATCCGCTACATTCAAATGGGTTTGAGGTTGAATCATATCGTTTTTTATCTGTTTTTTCAATGCAAGGGCAAAGGGGTCAGTAAAAAAAAAGAAATATTGTTTATTCAAAACAAAAAACGAACCTTGCAATTGGTTTTTTTCATCCGAAGAACCTCTTTCTTTTGGTTGTACATTCCTATCCTGAAATAATGAATTGAGTTCGTATAGGCATTTTGGATGCCGCTGTTGAAATAGCCTTTCTGGCTATATTTTCTGGTACTCCGCTCATTTCATAAAGTATTCTACCTGGTTTAACGACAGCTACCCAATATTCGGGAGATCCTTTTCCTGAACCCATACGTGTTTCTGTAGGTCTTACTGTAACTGGTTTGTCTGGAAATATACATACCCATATTTTTCCGCCGCGACGTGCGTTTCGTGTCATTGCTCGTCGCCCTGCTTCTATTTGTCTAGATGTGATCCAAGCAGGTTCAAGCGCTTGAAGGGCATATCTACCGAAACAAATACGATTACCTCGAGAAGATATTCCTTTCATTCGTCCTCTATGGTGTTTACGGAATCGGGTTCTTTTGGGGTTATAGTTGATGGTTATTTATTACTTCCATCGCTACTACAGAACTGGACATGAGATTTTCTTCTCATCCAGCTCCTCACGAACGAAACGATTATAAAATAATATACATGTATTTAATAAATTAAATAATATATTGAATCATGAGAGTTTTTGATAATTTATTAGAAATTGATATATCTTTTTTGAGATATAACTAAACATACATTCTATTGATAGTTATAAAAAATAAAATTTTGTTTTATTTTTTTTTTATAAGGTTATAACGAATCTTTAGTTTGTTTTGCCTTTATATTCTATATATATATCATACTATTGGATCGACTACAATTTTGAAATTCAAAAAAGAAATATTTTCGTGGGCGAATATTTACTTTAATATTCATTTTATCGGATTAGTGCATGGTATGACTTTTTTTTAGGATTAATTCATGACATGACTTTTCAGAATAAATGAGTTCCTAGTTCATTCCGCCATCCTACCCAATGAATCATTAGGATTCGTTTTCAATAGAATCTTATGCAATCAAGGGGTTCCGTCGTTCCCATCGCTTCGCGATTAATGGTTAGGTCTGGATTCTACAACGGAGCCCCCCCTAATGAAATTTGTTCTTGAGTCACTACTCTCAGTCTTTATTGACTCGGGGCTCTTTATTTCTTTGTTCTATAAAAACGATTTTGTTTAATTAGGGATCAATTAGTATTAATGCTTTATTACATTTCCCTTTATGAGATGAACCATCGACCTTACATATTGGAATTCTATATCATAGATTTTTTCTTTTTTTTTCTCTCTTTCTTTCACCCTTCCATTTATACATATACTTTACTTTTATTGTTTCGCAACTCAGAATAAAAGAATAAAATTGTTTTTTATTTTTTTTTATCCAAAAAAGATTTCAGTTGCTACAATGATATGACCAATATATCATATCTCGACTGTTTCTTTATATCCAGATAATGTGAAACGATGAGTTGGTTATTAGTTCATACTATGGGCTGGTCTATTTTTTTGAATCGAACCCTAAAAAAATCAACGAGTCACACACTAAGCATAGCAATTATAATTATATCGAATCAAATGATTAATGGAATCTTTATTCAACCTTATAGAATTATTTAGAATTATTTGTTTTTGTTTTGTTTGTTTTGATTTAACATACAAAAAAAAAAGAATGAAAGAATTTTTTTTGTTCTATTACCTGATAGACCTAAAGATAAGTCAAATAAAGGTTTTATTATTACTCGTCTACAAATATCCAAATTTTGATACCTAAAGACCCATAGATAGTTCGAACTGTATAGGAACAGTAATCAATTTTAGCCCTAATAGTTTGTAGAGGCACTTTACCTTCTCTGATCCATTCGACGCGTGCAATTTCTTTTCCGTCGATACGCCCTGCAATTTGTATTTGAATTCCTTTTGTACCTGCCTGTTCAGTTAATTCAATAGCTTTTTTCATTGCTTTGCGGAATGATACTCTATTTTTTAATTGTTCGGCTGTAAATTCTGCAAGAATATTAGGGTGTCCATAAGGATTTGCAATTCTTGTAATAGCAATATTGAGTTTACGGTTCACAGAATTAAGTTCTTTTTGTATATTCATCTGTAATTCTTCGATTTTTTGATGTTCTATTAATAACTTTGGGAATCCCATATAGATTATGACTTGAATCAAATCGATTCTTTTTTGAATCTTTATACATGCAATTCCCTCGACACTAGAAGATATTTTCATATTCTTTTGTACATAATTCTTGATACAATTTCGTATTTTTTGATCTTCTTGTAGATCCTCGGAATAATCTTTTGGTTTTGCAAACCAAAGAGAATGATGACCTTGGGTTGCACCAAGTCTGAAACCAAGTGGATTTATTTTTTGTCCCATAATCCCCCACTAGTATTACTTAATTACTATACGTATGATGGCCTCTTGTACTTTTTTTTTATCCAGGTTTTTTTTAAACATTAAACATAATATGGTCTATTTTATTTTTTGTGAATATATTTTTATTTAAATGCAAATGAATCTAAATACTAAATATTCTTATTCCTCCCTTACATCTAGATTTTTCAGTACAATAGTTA